CTAATAGTTTGTTTGAAGATTTGGGGTGTTATGTCAGTATTGAACTGTAAATGTAATGGGTTAGTAGGCCTTTTTATGTTAGTTCGGTTAAGTATCTAATTTGGTATTTAAATATAAACTAGTTTTAGGTGGGGTATAGTCGAGTTTAAAGTAATATTATTTGGATATTCCGTCGATTATTAATTTTATTTTTCAATAGGGACATAGCTCTGTAATCTAATAATAGTAACAGAATGAAACGATGATTGTTCTAGTTCATGAATGAATTTAGCTATAAGTCTAGCGTAGTCTCTTGTTTTTGGGGTTTGGCAGGAGCGTATTATTGCGTTGGTAATATTATAGCAACGGGGGGGTAGGGGGGGTTTGCGGATAAAATCCTATACATTATTTTATACATCGGACGTAAGGGGTATACGTGTGGGTTGTGCGTATGCGTGTGTATACGCGTACGTGTGGGTTGTGCGTATGCGTGTGTATACGCGTACGTGTGGGTTGTGCGTATGCGTGTGTATACGCGTACGTGTGGGTTGTGCGTATGCGTGTGTATACGCGTACGTGTGGGTTGTGCGTATGCGTGTGTATACGCGTACGTGTGGGTTGTGCGTATGCGTGTGTATACGCGTACGTGTGGGTTGTGTGTATGCGTGTGTATACGCGTACGTGTGGGTTGTGTGTATGCGTGTGTATACGCGTACGTGTGGGTTGTGTGTATGCGTGTGTATACGCGTACGTGTGGGTTGTGTGTAATTATTGCTATGTCCTTCAAGCATGAATTAAATAGCAACTTATGGTTGTCTTATGCGGGGTTAAGACTTTCAATTTGGGTATGTCTACAATTGAATTGTCTACAACCAGGCCGGACCCTTCCTGGCCTTGCTGAGCTAGAACTCCCCCCCCCCTAAAAATTAAAAAATACCAAATGCATTTAATTCTCCCGTGACTGGAAAAGAGGGTGAATGGCCCGCTACCATCGAGATGTCTTATTTAAGAGGAACGAATGGGCGATCTTGGTTTCATGGCCCTGAGGTAAGAACCAGATGCCAGGTATAGTTTCAAGTTAGCTACCCCCAAGTTTTATGGGCCCGGAGCGAGAAGAGGGATCCGAATTGGATGGGCTTGCTGATTTCACGGAGGATGGTAGTTGCCCGAGAATCAGTGGAAGGGGATAGTCATATGGAAAAAGACTAATTTAATCGAAATGGTGTATGCCTAATAACACAGTTGAATCCAACGGAGAACATTGACTAAACCATACGTGTTGAATATCCATGTACTGAAATCCTAGTTAGTGAAGTCGAGCTTGTTCAATCCTAGATAATTGATTGACTGTACTTGCTTATATGCATGGGGAAGAGGACTTAATGCACGATTAAACATATATGTCTTATGTAATATTATACGTATATAGTACTAATACATATCCATGGGGAAGGGCATAATATGCACGATATACATACGAATTTATAGTATGTTTATTAATACTAATGTGTTAGTTGAGGGTGGTTAGCCTTTTAGAACAGGGAATAGTTTAAGAAGAATTTCAGCTTTGGGGGCTGGTGGTGGGGTGTGAACCTCTTCCTTGAGGTGGTCCTAGGGAGGTTGGATCCTTCATTGTTGGTTTACAAGACCAATGTAATGTTTATACTACAAGGACTTATCATTTGAGCATTTTATTTTCTATTAGATTTGTTAGTGGTATTAGGATTAAGATAATTGTGAAGTATAGGATGGAGGCTGTTTGGCCAATGATGATGAATGGGTGTTCAACGGGCTGTCCTCCGATTCATGTAAGTGTTAGTAAATCAGCTACTAGAATTCAGAATAAGCATTGGCTTAGGGGCCGGAATATTATGCTTCGTTGTTTTGATATATGAAGTAGTGGAATAATAGCTAGAATTAGGATGGACAATACGAGAGCTAGGACGCCTCCTAGTTTGTTAGGGATGGAGCGTAAGATTGCGTAGGCAAATAGAAAATATCACTCTGGTTTAATATGGGGTGGTGTGCTGAGGGGATTTGCGGGAGTATAATTGTCTGGATCTCCTAGCAGGTCTGGTGTGAATAGTGTCAGAAGTATAAGTGCTAAAATGAGAATTGCTAGGCCTAGAATGTCCTTGATTGTAAAGTAAGGGTGGAATGGAATTTTATCAGAGTCAGAGGTGATTCCTGATGGATTATTTGATCCAGTTTCGTGGAGGAACAATAAATGTACTATTACGAGGGCTGTTACTACGAAGGGTAAGATAAAGTGGAAAGCGAAAAATCGTGTTAGAGTAGCTTTATCTACTGAGAAGCCTCCTCAGATTCATTCTACAAGGTTAGTTCCGATATAAGGAATAGCTGATAGAAGATTTGTAATGACGGTAGCGCCTCAAAATGATATCTGTCCTCATGGTAAAACATACCCTATAAATGCTGTTGCTATAACAGCAAATAATAGTAGGATACCAATATTTCATGTTTCTAGGAAAGTGTAGGATCCATAGTATAGACCTCGTCCTACGTGTATAAACAAGCAGATAAAGAATATGGAGGCTCCATTTGCATGTATATATCGGATAATTCAGCCATAGTTTACATCTCGACAGATGTGTGTTACGGAAGAAAATGCGGTTATTGTATCTGATGTGTAGTGTATAGCTAGGAATAACCCTGTGATGATTTGTACTCCTAGACAAATGCCTAGGAGAGAACCAAAGTTTCATCATGCAGAGATATTGGAAGGGGCAGGTAGATCAATGAATGCGTGATTAATAATTTTTATAATGGGGTGGGTTTTTCGTGTATTTGTCATTAAGTTCTTATAGTTGAATAACAACGGTGATTTTTCAGGTCATTGGTCATGGTTTAAGTCCATGTGGGAATTGATGACCTATATTGTATTTTTATTAAGTGTTATTTTTGTGATAGGTTTTGTAGGGTTTTCTTCTAAGCCTTCTCCTATTTATGGGGGACTTGGTTTGATTATTAGTGGTGGGGTGGGATGTGGTCTTGTGTTGAGTCTTGGGGGAGCTTTTATTGGATTAATGGTGTTTTTAATTTATTTAGGGGGTATACTAGTTGTGTTTGGGTATACTACAGCTATGGCGACTGAAGAGTATCCAGAGGCTTGGGGGTCAAGCTTTTCTATTTGGGGTGCCTTACTGTTAGGGTTATTGTTAGAAATATTTATGATTGTGGGAATAATAGGTCAAGAAGGGTTTGGTTTTGAATATATGGAGAATTGAACTGTTTTTGAGGGGGAGGTTTTTAATCTGTTTCGTGAGGATTGTGTGGGGGTAGCAGCTTTATATGGGAGTGGTAGTTTTTTGATAGTGGTAGCTGGGTGGTCTTTGTTTGTTACTATTTTTATTGTCCTTGAAGTTACTCGTGGTTTTAGAGGACGAGATATATGCCGAGTACAAGGGTAATGAGAAAGGATATAAAATACAGTTTAATTAGGCCTATTTGATTGGAGGTAGTTGTGGATGCGGTTATATGAGTTTTGGTTATAGATTTTGGTATTGATTTTTCGATTCAGGCGAGATCTAATAGAGAGGATGCTGTTTTTTGGCTGATGTTCAGATTTAGGAGGGGGTATAGGCGGTGGGTTGTAGTGGGGAAAAATCCTAATTGATTGGAAAATAGGATGGGCTGGGTGGGATATTTTAATTTAAGATATGATGAGAGGGTATTGAGTTCTATTGCTAGTGTAAAACCTAGAATGGTAACGATAACAGCTGAGAGTTTTAGGTATCAAGGTATTGTTATTTGTGGAATTGTTGTAGGGCTGATATTATTTGAGATGATGAAGCCTGCGAAGATGCTACCTAGGGCTAGTCGTTTGATGGGATTTATTAGGAGGGGGTTATTTTCATTAATGTTTGTTGAGGGTAGGAAACGGGGTTGGCCTAGGAGTGCGAAGAAAATGATGCGGATGCTATAAACAGCTGTGAGGGATGTGGCGATTAGTGTAACAGAAAGGGCTCAGGCGTTGGTATAAGATATATTGGCGGCTTCGATGATGAGGTCTTTGGAATAAAAACCTGTGAGGAAGGGCATGCCTGTAAGGGCTAGGCTTCCGATTAGTAATGAGGAAGCGGTGAAGGGTATAGGCTTAAGCAGTCCTCCTATCTTCCGAATATCTTGTTCATCGTTTAAGTTGTGGATAATAGATCCTGAGCATATGAATAGTATTGCTTTAAAGAAGGCGTGGGTGCAAATGTGGAGGAATGCTAGGTATGGTTGATTGATGCCAATGGTGACTATTATAAGGCCTAGTTGGCTTGAGGTAGAGAATGCGATGATCTTTTTAATATCATTTTGTGTGAGAGCACAGATTGCTGTGAATAGAGTGGTGATAGCTCCTAGGCATAGGGTGATAGTTTGAATTGTTTCATTTATTTCTAGGAGTGGATAAAATCGAATGAGTAAAAAAATTCCTGCTACAACTATAGTGCTTGAATGGAGTAGGGCGGAGACAGGGGTTGGGCCTTCTATAGCAGATGGTAATCATGGGTGGAGGCCAAATTGTGCAGACTTTCCTGTGGCGGCTAGAAGGAGTCCTAGTAGAGGAAGGGTATGGGAGTTTGAGTAGAGGTTGAATATCTGTTGAAAGTCTCATGAGTTAGAATAGGTTAGGAATCATGCTATAGCTACAACAAATCCAATGTCTCCAATGCGATTATATAAAATTGCTTGGAGAGCTGCTGTATTTGCATCTGTTCGTCCGTACCATCAACCGATAAGGAGGAATGATATGATGCCGACACCTTCTCAGCCAATGAAAAGCTGGAAGAGGTTATTGGCGGTGACTAAAATTAGTATAGTGATGAGGAATAGGAGGAGGTATTTGAGAAAACGGTGGATAAGGGGGTCTGAGTGTATATATCATATTGAGAACTCTATAATGGATCATGTGACAAAGAGAGCTACGGGTATAAAGATTATGGAAAAGTAGTCTATTTTGAAGCTTATGGAGAATTTTATTGTTTGAATGGTTATTCAATGTCAGTTGGAGATGATCATTTCTTTGCCTGTGTGTAAGAATATAATGGTTGGAATGAGGCTTGTTATAAATGCGCAGGCGATAGAGTTCTTTACGTAGTTGGGGTAGGTGTTGTGGTTATATTTTTTAGTTGCTGATAGTATAAAAGGGATAATTAGGAGTATAAGTGAGAGTAGAATAAGAGATGGGAATAAGTTAATTACTTTTATTTGGAGTTGCACCAATTTTTTGGTTCCTAAGACCAATGGATTACTTCTATCCTTTAAAAGTAAGAAAGCCATATTGTTATGTATGGAGGCATGAATTAGCAGTTCTTGCATACTTTCTTGGTAAATAAGAAGTTTCTAGTCTCTATTATTAGATTCACAATCTAATGTTTTGTTTAAACTATATTTACAGTATATGTAGCCTATAATTAGTTTGGGATTAATAGATAATAAGATAATGGGCAGAATATGTATAATTATTAGTGTATTTTCTCGAGTGAAGGAGGGGTTGATATAATTAATGTGATATGTATACTTTCCTCGTTGTGTTGTGGTTAATATATATAGGGAGTATAGGGCGGTAATAATTATATTCATTCCTACTAGAATAATTGTAAGATGGGATCATGAAAAGGATGCTATTATTACAACTAATTCGCCAATTAGATTAATGGTAGGAGGGAGGGCTAGGTTAGCTAAACTGGCTAGAAGTCATCATGTGGCTGCTAGAGGGAGTAGGGTTTGAAGACCTCGAGCTAGGGTTATTGTTCGGCTATGAACGCGTTCATAGTTTGTGTTTGCTAAACAGAATAGTAAAGAGGAAGTGAGGCCATGTGCGATTATAAGAGCGGTGGCTCCAATAAAGCTTCAGGGGGTTTGAATTATAATTGCTACGATAACAAGGGCTATATGGCTTACTGAGGAGTAAGCAATGAGTGATTTAAGGTCTGTTTGGCGCAGGCAAATAGAACTGGTTATAATTATGCCTCATAGAGAGAGCATTAGGAATGGATAGGCTATATATTTTGTTATAGGTTCTAGGATAATTGTTATTCGTATTATACCGTACCCTCCTAATTTTAGTAGGACTGCTGCGAGGACTATGGAGCCTGCGATGGGAGCTTCGACATGGGCTTTAGGTAGTCATAGGTGTAGTCCATATAGAGGTATTTTTACTATAAAAGCTATAATGCAGGCTAGTCATAGAGTGTTATTTGATCATGAGTTAAGGGTATGTTGGATGATTAGTGGGTTAATTATTAGATTTAATGAGCCTAAAAATTTTTGGAGGTAAATAAGGGCAATGAGTAGGGGGAGTGAACCGATTAAGGTATAAAATAGGAAGTAAAGTCCGGCGTTTAGTCGTTCTGTCTGGTTTCCTCATCGAGTAATAATAATTAGAGTAGGAATTAGGGTTGCTTCAAATAAAATGTAAAAGAGGATTAGTTCTGTGGCAGTAAAAGTTATAATTAGGAATATTTGGAGTAGAGTTAGTATAGAGATGTATAGTTTTTTTCGTGCAAGTGATTCTTTTGATAGGTGATTTTGGCTTGCTAATAATATAAGAGGAAATAATCAGGTAGTTAAGATAATTAGTGGTGTTGATAGTGAGTCGGTAAAGAAGGTAAGTGAAAAGTTTATGGTATTGGCATAGGGACAGTTTAGGAGATATAAAGTAATGGCGCTAATTGTTAGGCTGTGAGTAGTGGTATTAATTCAGATATTATGTTTTTTAGAATATCATGTTAGTGGAAGAATTATTAGTGTTGGTAAAATAATTTTTAGCATTGTAAAAGATTTAGATTTTGTACGTAGTCTAGGCCATATGTGTTTGATACCATTACTAGTAAGGCTAGGCCAATGGCGGCTTCACAGGCTGCAAATACTAGAAGGATAATTGGAATTATATTGGCTAAGGTGAAGTGGAGATTTAGGATTGTGAGTGAGGTTATAATAAATATTGATAATATTATGCCTTCTAGGCATAGTAGGGAAGATATTAGGTGTGATCGGTATATTAATATGCCTAGGAGAGATGATAAGAAAGCAATGATTAGATTTATATAGATGGAAGGCATTTTGGTAATTATGTCTTGTGCATAATTTAATGAGTCGAAATCATTTGTTTTAGTTAAACTAATTACCATATTCATTTCATTCAAGTCCTTTTTGAAGTCATTCGTATGTAAGGCCTAAGGCTAGGATAGTAATTAGGGCTATTGCTACTGTCAGGACAAGGCTTAGGTTTATTGTTTGAGTAGCCCAGGGAATAGGCAATAATAGTGCAATTTCTAGGTCAAAGAGGAGGAAAGTGATAGCGACCAGAAAGAATTTTATGGAAAAAGGTAGGCGGGCTGATTCTGTTGGGTCAAAACCGCATTCATAAGGGCTGGATTTTTCTGTATACATGTTTAGTTGTGGCAATCAGAATGCAATGGTGACTAGGAGTAGTGCGAGTGTTGTGTTTGTAACTAGGGAAATAATTAAGTTTATTTTGTTCCTTTCTGGATTACACCAGAGCTAATTGATTGGAAGTCAACCGTACTAACTGATACTAAAGGGACAAGATCCTCATCAATAAATGGAGACATATAGGAATAGTCAGACTACGTCAACAAAATGTCAGTATCAGGCGGCTGCCTCGAATCCGAAATGGTGATTAGATGTGAAATGGAATTTTAGTTGCCGAAGAAGGCATACGGTTAAAAAAGTTGAGCCAATAATAACGTGAAGCCCATGAAAGCCTGTGGCTATAAAGAATGTAGACCCATATACTCCATCAGAAATAGTGAAGGATGTCTCGAAATATTCTGAGGCTTGGAGTAAAGTGAAGTAAGTGCCTAAAATAATAGTAATGAGTAGAGCTTGGAGTATTTGCTTACGGTTGCCTTCTATTAGACTGTGGTGGGCTCAAGTAATTGAGACGCCTGAGGCTAGTAGTACGGATGTATTGAGTAGTGGGACTTCTAAGGGGTTTAGGGGATTAATACCTGTTGGGGGTCAGCAGCCTCCTAGTTCGGGGGTGGGGGCCAGGCTAGAATGGTAGAAAGCTCAGAAAAACCCTGCGAAGAAGAAAACTTCTGAAATGATAAAGAGAATTATTCCATATCGGAGGCCTTTTTGGACAATAGATGTGTGATGTCCTTGGAATGTGCCTTCTCGGATAATGTCGCGTCATCATTGATATATAGTTAGTGTATTAGTAATAAGTCCTAGGGTTAGGAGTAAAGATGAATTGAAATGGAATCATATAATTAGACCTGATGTTATGAGAAGGGCGGATAGTGCTCCGGTTAGAGGTCAGGGGCTGGGGTTAACTATATGGTAAGCATGTGTTTGGTGGGTCATTATGTATTGTCATGTAGGTAAAGACTTACTAGAAGTGTAAAAACATAGGCTTGGATAAGGGCTACTGCTATTTCGAGGATGGTAAGTAGGATGAGAATAATAAATGTAGTTGATGCTGCAATGGAGTTAATTGATGATAGAACTAGAGTTGCTCCTCCGATTAAATGTATAAGTAAATGACCTGCTGTGATGTTAGCGGTTAGTCGTACGGCTAAAGCTATTGGTTGAATAAAGAGGCTAATAGTCTCAATGATAATTAGCATGGGAATTAGTGGAATTGGAGTTCCTTGTGGGAGGAAATGGGCTAGGGACGCCTTAGTTTTGTGGCGGAAACCAGTAATTACTGCTCCGGCTCATAGGGGGATGGCTATTCCCAGGTTTATTGATAGTTGAGTGGTGGGTGTGAAAGAATGGGGTAGTAGGCCTAATAGGTTTGTAGACCCAATAAAAAGAATAAGGGAAATTAGTATTAGTGATCAAGTTTGACCTTTATTATTATGTATCATCATTATTTGTTTAGTTACTAGTTGAATTAATCATTGTTGTAGGGAGATAAGTCGATTGTTAATTAAGCGGTTTGAAGTTGGGTATAGTATGGTTGGGAATATAATAATTAATACTACTACTGGTAGACCTATTATTGTAGGGGTAATGAAAGAGGCGAATAAATTTTCGTTCACTTTAGTTCTCAAGGGGTTTTATGTGTTTGTATTTTGATATTTTTTAAACTTGGGTTTAAGGGATATATTGTTTTTGAAATTTTCAATTGGAACAAAATAAATAGTGTTAGGGTTGTAGAGAGGATAGTGGTAAATCATGTTGATGTATCTAGTTGAGGCATTTCACTGTGGAAAGGTTAATGCTTTCAGTCTTTAACTTAAAAGGTTAATGCTAGATAAGCTTCACAGTGCTATTAAATTATGGATGTTAGTCAATCTTCGAAATGTTTTAGTGGGACTAATTCTAGGACGATAGGTATGAAGCTGTGATTGGCTCCGCAGATTTCTGAGCATTGGCCATAATAGAGGCCTGGGCGAGTTGATATTAGTGTTGCTTGATTTAGGCGTCCGGGGATAGCATCAGTTTTTAGGCCTAGAGAGGGGACGGCTCATGAATGGAGAACGTCTTCTGATGAAATTAGTATTCGAATTGGGATTTCTATGGGTAAAACTACGCGGTTATCAACTTCTAGTAGTCGGAGTTCTCCTGGCTTAAGATCTACCGTGGGGACTATATAGGAGTCGAAATTTAGGTCTTCGTAGTCAGTATACTCGTAGCTTCAATATCATTGGTGTCCTATAGTTTTGATAGTTAGGGAGGGGCTGTTGATCTCATCTATTATGTAGAGAATACGTAGGGAAGGAAGGGCGATTAGAATAAGAATAATGGCTGGTAAAATAGTTCATACTGTTTCTACTTCTTGTGCATCTATTGTACTTGTATGGGTTAATTTGGTCGTTAATATAAGGGTAATGATATAAAGTACTAGTGAACTAATTAGGAAAACGATTATTAGGGTATGGTCGTGAAAGTGAAGTAATTCTTCTATAATAGGGGAGGTGGCGTCTTGAAAGCCTAGCTGAAAAGGGTATGACATAAAAATACACAGGGGTTTAACCTGTAAATTAACTTTGACAAAGTTATGTAATGGTTTTACTAGTATTTTATTTATAAAGAAAGTCATAATGGTTATGGAGTTGGCTTGAAACTAATTTTAGGGGGTTCGATTCCTTCCTTTCTTGTCTAGTATGCTTTTACGTAGGCAGGCTCTTCGAAAGTGTGGTACGGCGGAGGGCATCCGTGAAGCCATTCGAGGTTTGTATTTGGTAATTCAACTGCTAGGACTTCTCGCTTAGAGGCGAAAGCTTCTCATACTATAAAAATTATTAGTATAACTGCAGTGAGAGAAATAAATGAGCCTATAGAAGAGATGGTATTTCATATAGTGTATGCGTCAGGGTAATCGGAATATCGTCGGGGTATACCTGATAAGCCAAGGAAATGTTGTGGGAAAAAAGTTAGATTTACTCCGATAAATATAATTGCGAAGTGGGTTTTAGCTCAGGTTGGGTGGAGAGTGAATCCTGAGAATAGAGGGAATCAGTGGACGAAACCTCCTATGATTGCAAAAACTGCTCCTATTGATAGGACATAGTGAAAGTGGGCTACTACATAGTAAGTATCGTGGAGAACAATATCAAGGGAAGAATTGGCTAAGACAATACCTGTTAAACCACCGACAGTAAAAAGGAAAATAAACCCTAGGGCTCATAATATAGCAGGGGACCATTTGATGTTACCTCCATGTAATGTTGCTAGTCAGCTGAATACTTTTACACCTGTTGGAATGGCAATAATTATGGTAGCGGATGTAAAGTATGCTCGGGTGTCTACGTCTATTCCTACGGTAAATATATGGTGAGCTCAAACAATGAAACCTAGAAAACCAATAGATATTATGGCTCAGACTATTCCTATATACCCGAACGGTTCTTTTTTCCCAGAGTAGTAGGTTACAATATGTGAAATTATACCAAATCCGGGGAGAATAAGAATGTAGACTTCAGGATGTCCAAAGAATCAGAATAAATGTTGGTAGAGGATAGGATCTCCTCCTCCAGCAGGATCAAAGAAAGTTGTGTTTAGATTTCGGTCGGTTAAAAGTATTGTGATCCCTGCTGCCAGGACTGGAAGAGAGAGTAGGAGTAAAACAGCTGTAATTAATACGGATCACACGAATAGAGGTGTTTGATACTGTGATATAGCAGGGGGTTTTATATTAATAATAGTTGTAATAAAGTTGATAGCACCTAGAATTGAAGATACTCCTGCTAGGTGAAGAGAGAAGATAGTAAGATCTACAGAGGCTCCTGCGTGGGCTAGATTCCCTGCTAGTGGTGGGTAGACGGTTCATCCGGTTCCTGCTCCTGCTTCAATTATTGAGGAAGCTAGTAGCAGAAGGAAAGATGGGGGTAGTAATCAAAAGCTTATATTATTTATACGTGGGAATGCTATATCGGGGGCTCCAATTATAAGGGGGATTAGCCAGTTGCCAAAACCCCCAATTATAATAGGCATCACTATAAAGAAAATTATTACAAATGCATGGGCAGTAACGATTACATTATAAATTTGGTCATCCCCTAGCAAGGCTCCTGGTTGGCCAAGTTCTGCCCGGATTAGTAGGCTGAGAGCTGTACCTACTATTCCAGCTCAGGCACCAAATAATAGATATAAGGTTCCAATATCTTTATGGTTGGTTGAGAATAATCAACGATTGATGAACATAAGTAAGGGTAAAATGGCTGAGTAAGCATTAGGCTGTAAACCTAAAGACAGGGGGTGATCCTCTTTTTACCATGGTTCCGAGGTGATTTATCATATTGAATTGCAAATTCAAAGTAGCAGCTTCAATTCTGCCGGGACTTCTCCCGCCTTTTTTCCGCCGGCGGCGGGAGAAGTAGATTGAAGCCAGTTGATTAGGGTATTTAGCTGTTAACTAAATTTTCGTGGGGTTGGGGCCCACCAATCTAGTAGGGAGGACTTAGCTTAATAAAAGTAACTAATTTGCATTTAGTTGATGTAGAATGAGATTCTGCAGTCTTTAGAGTAGTAATGGCAGGAGTTAAGCATTTATAGCTTACTTAGAGCTTTGAAGGCTCTTGGTCTGGTTAACCTAAACTCCTAACCCATGGGTAGTATTACTGGTGACAGGGGTAGAAGTAAGGTAGATAAAATTGTTAAGGTGGATATTATAAGTATAGGTTTTATTTTTTCAAATTGTCATTTTATCTTTGTGTTGTTGTTGGTTGGAAATATTGTTAGGGTTGTTGAGTAAATCAGTCGTATGTAAAAATATAGGTTGAGTAGGGCTGTAATAGCTATTAGTGTTGGGATAAGGATGCTGTTGTTTTTGATTAATTCTTGGATAACTGCTCATTTGGGGAGGAATCCTGTAAGGGGAGGTAGTCCTCCTAAGGATAGGAGGGTTAGGAGCATTAGGGAAGGTATTAGTGGGGTTTTATTTCATGAGTGAGATATAGTTAGGATAGTGGTGCTTGAGAGGGTATATAATATGGAGAAGAGTGAGACAGTAAGGATAATGTAGATGAGGAGATTAAGAATTATGATTGAGGGGTTGTATTTTAGAATTGCGACTATTCAGCCTATGTGTGCAATGGAAGAGTATGCTATGATTTTACGTATTTGTGTTTGGTTTAATCCTCCTCAGCCACCTAGTGTAATGGAGGTTAGGGTAATTAATAATAATGGAGTTAGGTCTAGGATTATGTTGATTTGATATAGAATCGAAATGGGGGCTAGTTTTTGTCATGTGAGGAGTAGTAAGCCTGATACTAGTGATACGCCTTGTGTGACTTCTGGGACTCAGAAGTGGAAGGGTGCAAGGCCTAATTTTATTATAAGGGCAATTAGGATTATTATTGATGATAAGTTATTATATTTATTTAAGATAGTTCATTGCCCTGAGTAGCTTATGTTAATAATTACAGATATAATTAGGATTATAGAGGCGGTAGCTTGAATAAGGAAATATTTGGTGGCTGCTTCGGTTGAGCGGGGGTTGGCTTTTTTGATTAGAAGGGGGGTAATAGCTAGTATGCTTATTTCCAGTCCAATTCAAACTAATAATCAATGTGAGCTTAGTATTGTAATTAAAGTGCCTGAGAATAGGGTAAGAAAGATGGAGGAAAAAATAATGGGTTTGATTAGTACGGGAGGGGTATAAACCAACATTTTCGGGGTATGGGCCCGATAGCTTATTTAGCTGACCTTACTATAGAATGTTGTGTAATTAGGTAGCACGGAGAATTTTGAGTTCTTAGGTGCAGGTTCGATTCCTGTAGTTCTAGAAATAAGAGGGTTCAAACCTCTATTATTTACTCTATCAAAGTAACTCTTTTGTCAGACATATTTCTTGTTTTATTGGTGTGGTGGAATGCTGCATATTAGGATAGGTATTGAGATATATCATATACATAGGGCTAGTGTAAGGGGAAGAAAATTTTTTCATAGTAGGTGTATTAGTTGATCATATCGGAATCGTGGGTATGAAGCGCGAACTCATAGGAATAGTGAAGTAAGAATGAGTGTTTTTACTATGAAATTGATTGTATATATTTGGGGTATAATGATATTGTGTAATGCGCCTAAAAAGATGGTAGTAGTTAGAGCATTTATTATAATGATATTTATGTATTCAGCTATAAAAAATAGAGCAAAGGGTCCTGCAGCATATTCTACATTAAAGCCTGAAACTAATTCTGATTCACCTTCTGTTAAGTCGAAGGGGGCTCGGTTGGTTTCTGCTAGGGTTGAAATGAATCATATTATTGCTAGGGGTCATGTTGGCATAATAAGTCATGTATATTCTTGGGTTAAAATTAAGGATACTAGTGTGAAAGACCCATTTATTAGAAGGACTGCTAGGAGAATGATTGCGAGAGTTACTTCATATGATACTGTTTGGGCTACTGCTCGGAGTGCACCAATTAATGCGTATTTAGAATTGGATGCTCAGCCTGATCAGAGAATTGAGTATACTGCTAGGCTAGAAGTAGCTAGAATGAAGAGGACGCTTAAGTTTATATTGAGGAGAGGGTATGGCATAGGTATGGGGATTCATATGATTAGTGCAAGGGCTAGGGCTAATGTGGGGGCGATGATATATAATAGGGATGCTGATGTTAGTGGTTGAAGGGGTTCTTTAATGAAGAGTTTTATGGCGTCTGCGAAGGGTTGGAGTAGGCCGTATGGCCCGATAATGTTAGGTCCTTTACGAAGTTGTATATACCCTAATACTTTTCGTTCTGCTAGTGTTAGGAAAGCTATGGCCAAGATGACTGGAATAATTAGAGTGAGTAGATTAATTATGAACATGTTGTTAAGAAGAGGATTTGAACCTCTGATAATAAAGTTTTAAGTTTTATACAATTTACCGGGCTCTGCCATCTTAACAAGCCCTGTTCTTGGGCAGGGTATTTAATTAATTTTTAGTTTAAGATTATTTCATCTATTAAGTTAAGGGTGCTTTAAGTAGAGGTGGCCCCATCTTTCTTGTCCTTTCGTACTGGGAAAGATAGAAAATAGATAGAAACCGACCTGGATTACTCCGGTCTGAACTCAGATCACGTAGGATTTTAATCGTTGAACAAACGAACCTTTAATAGCGGTTGCACCATTGGGATATCCTGATCCAACATCGAGGTCGTAAACCCTATTGTCGATATGGACTCTTTAATAGGATTGCGCTGTTATCCCTAGGGTAACTTGTTCCGTTGTTCAAATAAGTTTGGGTCAATGAATGATGTAGTTTAGACTGGTAAAGTCTCTGGTTTAAATCATTCGGAGGGTTATTTATACTCCGAGGTCACCCCAACCGAAATTTACGGCTCATATCCGGTGTTTATTAGGCCTGTAGGTTGGTTTGAGTATGGTTGAGCTGTTAAATTGAAGCTCCATAGGGTCTTCTCGTCTTATTACTGTATCTCCGCCTCTTCACGGAGATGTCAATTTCACTGATTGGAAGTAGGAGACAGTTAAACCCTCGTGGGGCCGTTCATACAAGTCCTTATTTAGAGAACAAGTGATTATGCTACCTTTGCACGGTCAGGATACCGCGGCCGTTTAATGCATGTCACTGGGCAGGCAGTGCCTCTAATACTGTATATGCTAGAGGTGATGTTTTTGGTAAACAGGCGGGGTTTTAGTTTTGCCGAGTTCCTTCTACTTCTTTTAATCTTTCCCTTGGACGCATGCCTGTGTTGGGTTAACAATAAATATAATAGAGTAGTTTATTGATTGTTTATTTGTATTGAATTGTTAACTATCAGTGGTTTATCCGGTCTGATATAAGCTTATGCGGGGAGAATTATTTCTTGTTACTTATATTAGCAGTATTGCTTCTATATTTTTATAGATTAGTCCAGTAGTGTTGTAGGAGTTGTGTATATTGTTTGAAATTAAGTTGTGTGAGGTGGGTTGAGCTTGAACGCTTTCTTAATGGGTGGCTGCTTTTAAGCCAACTATGGTCGGGTGTAAGATTACTCTCTAATAAAGGTTGTTTCCTTATTCTAAAGAGCTGTCCCTCTTTAGAATAACATTTAAACTTGCATAGGGATTATTTGGTTCTGTTGGCAAATTTAAAGTTGAACTAAGATTCTATTCTGGACAACCAGCTATCACCAGGCTCGATAGGCTTTTCACCGCTACTTGGGAATCTTCTCACTATTTTGCTACATAGATGAGTGTGCTCGTTTAGCTGTTCACAAGTAGCTCGTCTGGGTTCGGGGTTTTTAACTAAAGTTCTCTTTGTTAAGATTGTTCTGGCTAAATCATTATGCAAAAGGTAAAAGTGGAGATCTTTGCTTTTTTATACTTTTAGAATATCTTTCATCTTTCCCTTACGGTACTTTATCTATAGCGCCTAAATAAATTTCTATCTCCTATACTCTTAAGTTTATAAATGTTTTAGTTTAATAAGTTTTTGACATAAGTTAATTAAATTTGGCTCGGGCTAGTGTTGGTTCAAAGTGGTCCTGTTCATGAAATCTTCCGGGTGTAAGCCGGGTGCTTTGTATTTAAGCTACACTTTGTCTATCCCAAGCACACTTTCCAGTACGCTTACCTTGTTACGACTTGTCTCGTCTCATGCGTTTATATTAATTTTGTTTATGAATGTATGTTGTTAAATTGCATTTGAGGAGGGTGACGGGCGGTGTGTGCGTGCTTCATGGCCTTTTTCAACTAAGCTCTCTATTCTTAGTTTACTGCTAAATCCTCCTTTAATTCTTGTTTTCATAGGAATATCCGTAGTATTCTAAAGTAGAAAATGTAGCCCATTACTTTCCACCCCATGGGTTACACCTTGACCTAACGTTTTTATGTACATACTTATGCTTACTTTGAGGCCTTTTTAGGGTTTGCTGAAGATGGCGGTATATAGACTGGATTAGCAAGGGGTGGTAAGGTTTATCGGGGTTTATCGGTTATAGAACAGGCTCCTCTAGAGGGATTTGAAGCACCGCCAAGTCCTTTGGGTTTTAAGCTGTTGCTTGTAGTACTCTGGCGAATAAATTTGTTTATAGTTATTTGTGTTTATGGCTAAGCATAGTGGGGTATCTAATCCCAGTTTGGGTCTTAGCTGTCGTGTCTTCAGAGCATTAAAGTCACTTTCGTGGATTATTTTAAGATTAGCTGCAGCTTTTTACAGCTTAGCTAGGGTTTAACTTTAGTTTGGTGGAATCTTAAACACGCTTTACGCCGTGCTTTATTAGTTTGGGTTAATCGTATGACCGCGGTGGCTGGCACGAAATTTACCAACCCTAATAGTCTAGTATAACTTAGTCAAACTTTCGTTTATTGCTAAAATTTTATTACTGCTGTGTCCCGTGGGGGTGTGGTTGAGCAAGGCGTTGTGAGCTACTACTTAGTGTTCTTGATGCCTGCTCCTTTTGGTCTGTTGGACCTAGAGGGCATTCTCACTGGGAGGTGGATACTTGCATGTATAATTTTACTAGGAACTAATAAAAAGGCTAGGACCAAACCTATGTGTTTATGGGGTTAGAACCCGTCTAGGTATTTTCAGTACCTTGCTTTAAGTTTAAGCTACATTAAC